TACCAATCATACCCCTACATACCTGGTTACCAGATACCCACGGAGAAGCGCATTATAGTACTTGTATGCTTCTAGCCGGAATCTTATTAAAAATGGGAGCGTATGGATTAGTTCGAATCAATATGGAATTATTTCCTCATGCTCATTCTCTATTTTCTCCTTGGTTAATAATAGTGGGCGCAGTACAAATAATCTATGCAGCTTCAACATCTCTTGGTCAACGAAATTTAAAAAAAAGAATAGCCTATTCCTCTGTATCTCATATGGGTTTTATAATTATAGGAATTGGTTCTATCACAGATATGGGACTCAACGGAGCCCTTTTACAAATAATCTCTCATGGATTTATCGGTGCTGCGCTTTTTTTCTTGGCTGGAACAACTTATGATAGAATACGTCTTCTTTATCTTGACGAAATGGGTGGAATAGCTATCCCAATGCCAAAAATGTTCACGATATTCAGTAGCTTTTCGATGGCCTCCCTCGCATTACCAGGTATGAGTGGTTTTGTTGCCGAATTAATAGTCTTTTTTGGACTAATTACTAGTCCAAAATTTCTTTTAATGACAAAAATCCTAATTACTTTTGTAATGGCAATTGGAATTATATTAACCCCTATTTATTTATTATCTATGTTACGCCAGATGTTCTATGGATACAAGATATTTAATGGCCCAAACTTTTATTTTTTTGATTCTGGGCCGCGAGAGTTATATCTTTCGATCTCCTTTTTTTTACCCGTACTAGGTATTGGTATGTACCCCGATTTCGTTCTTTCACTATCAGTTGAAAAGGTTGAAGTTATCCTATCTAATTCTTTTTTTAGATAGTTTTTTTATAAATAAAAAATGAAAAAAATCTTATCATTTATAAAAAGGTTCGTTGTACAATGACAAAAAGAACGCTTTTTCTTCTCTTGTGTTAAGTAAAAAAACTTTGTGTGAACTAGGGAGAGCCTCGCGAATCAAAGTAACGGGTCTCTCCCTAGTTCACACAAAGTTTGATATGCGTTATATGCTTTTCTATTCCTATTGGTAAGTGGTAAGAACTCCTTTTTGAATTTAATTAGATGTTAATGTAAATGAACCATAACTATGTAATCCTATTCCTAATAGATTTACTCCAAAATAGCATATCCAAATTATAAGAAATCCAATAAACGCTACAATTGCTGAATTTGTACCCTTCAATTTTAGATTTGTTTGAGTATGTAAATAAATTGCAAATATGATCCAAGTAATAAAAGCCCAAGTTTCTTTTGGGTCCCAACTCCAATAGGACCCCCATGCTTCATTAGCCCATACTGCTCCAGAAAGAATTCCTATCGTTAAAAAGAGAAATCCTAGACTAATAACCCGATAACTCCAATAATCTAATTGTTGAATCAATTGCGACTTATAATAATTCCTTGGAGAAAAAAAAGAAGTTTTTTTAAAAATATTTTTTTCTTCATTCATGTATTCGACTTTATCAAGGAAAAATGACTTATTTAAATTTAATAAATGATTACTCGTAGAAAAAAATTTTCTATTTTTTCGAACTGTAATGACTAGAAGTGATACTGATAATAATGATCCACATAAAAGGGCCACATATCCCAATATCATCATACTTACGTGCATTATTAACCACTCAGATTGAAGAGCAGGTACTAATATAGTGGATTCGTGTATTTCAGTTAAAAGGCCTGAGGTAGCAAAGCCCTGGGAAAAAATAGCACTTGGACCTATTATTGTGCTTAGAATATTTTGATTTTTTTTGAAATACGGAACTATATAAATAAAGGAAAAACTCCATGAAAGAAAGATTAACGATTCATTTAAATTACTTAGTGGAAAATGTTTCGAATAAATCCAACGAGAAATTAATAATCCTGTTATACACAAAAAAGTCGTTATCATGCCCTTTTCGGATGAATCATATAGTTTTACGATTTCATCGACAAAAAAGGTTATCAAATGAATTGTAATTAGAATTGAAACAGTCGAAAAAGAAATATGAGTTAATATATGCTCTAAAGTTGAAAATATCATAAAAAGAGTTCCTTAATTATAAAATCGAAATCGGCAATTGAATTCATTATTCATTATAGGATCTATTTTCTTTTTTTAGGAAATGACATGCCGCCACTCGGACTCGAACCGAGATGCTCTAGCACTGCTTCCTAAGAGCAGCGTGTCTACCAATTTCACCATAGCGGCTTGTCTTGACCTCATAATAGCCTATAAATAAGCAATCGTCTAGATTTAAGAATTCAATTGGGTGCAATATTTTCAGGAAAGATTCAAATCAATGAATAAAATCTGTTCAAATATGTCCTTGAACGTTCATTATTTTAGTTTAGGGTTTTAGTTTTATTGTGTATTTGAAAATCTTCTTTACTTGAATTCTTGTAAAACCAAAAAGTCTTACTATCAATTAAGGGATAGAACCTTTCCTCTAAAAAACATTTTTTAAATTAAATGTTTTTGATTTATTTAATTTTAAAAAGTACAACCAAAAAATAAGTTTTATCAATGAACAAAAAACCTATTTTAGATTATTCAAAATTCACACATATTTATCCATAAAATTTACACTAAGTGTTTTTGCGTGAATTGATGGCCAGAGATATATGGGCTCTATTCTATATAAGAATTTACAGAAAATCCAAAAGAAAAGTAAGAAAGTTGTGCAAAAAAAAATCTTTTATAGTACAAATAAGTTGCTGGGGGAAATAAGACTCCTATTCTGGAAAGAAAATATATTAAAAAGAAAGTGAGTATCTTGTGTTTTTTTGTTAAAAAAAAAGACTTTGTTTAAATTCGGTTTAAAGTAAAAGTAAAACAGAAGAATTCCATTTCCTATGAATTAATTCAACAGGAAATGGAATTTGAGAATTGTCTTTTTGAAACGGAAGAATTTAATTTTTAAGTCAGGTCAATTTAGATTTTTATAAGGTGTTTTGTTTTATTTCTTAATAACTTATTTTTTTATTTTATTTGTTTGTCGCACAAAAAAACTTTTTGAAATCCCGGTAGAAAGAGATTTCCCTAAAGAAAACGCTTTTAACGCTGACCAATAGCCTTTCCTTTTCCAAAAATTTTTACGAATACGCTTTTTTGATGCAGAAGTACGTTTTTTTGGAACTGCCATTTAAATAAAAATTAAGAGATTACTCATTGGTATAGCTGGATGTGAAAGACATCTATTGTTTAAAAAAATCTGCGCTTTTCTAGATAATTTTTTTTCTAAAATTCTAAAAGAATGGAATATGAACGATATGGTAAAATCGCATAAAATTTTTCTAAAAAATAAAAAACAAGAAGAATATTTTTAGTAACTTGTCAAAATTTGACTTGCATTTTCAAATTCGAAGGAGACTCATAATTAATCTTTGTCTTTTATATGATTTGACCAATTGTAACTTCTTGATTTGAATATTTGAAATATTTAGAAGAAATTCAGAAAGAGAAAGAATAAGTAAAAAGAAATAAAAATTTTTCATTTTTATATTTAAGTTAGGTTAAGCTTAGTGCATATTTTCATTTTTTTATTGACTCCTTTCAAAAGAAGTAAGGTCCGATAAATCGGAAAAATTTAATTACGAATTTCAATTTTTTTATGCAACAGACATATCAATATGGGTGGATTTTACCTTTTGTTCCACTTCCAATTCCTATGTTAATAGGAGTGGGACTTCTTCTTTTTCCGACAGCAACGAAAAATCTTCGTCGTATGTGGGCTTTTCCAAGTATCTTATTGTTAAGTATAGTCATGATTTTTTCAATTAATCTGTCTATTCAGCAAATAAATAGCAGTTCTATCCACCAATATGTATGGTCTTGGACACTCGATAATGATTTTTCTTTAGAATTTGGCTGCTTGATCGATCCACTTACTTCTATTATGTCAATGTTAATCACTACTGTTGGAATCATGGTTCTTATTTATAGTGATAATTATATGGCTCACGATCAAGGATACTTGAGATTTTTTGCTTATATGAGTTTTTTCAGTACTTCCATGTTGGGATTAGTTACTAGTTCAAATTTGATACAAATTTATTTTTTTTGGGAATTAGTTGGAATGTGTTCCTATCTATTAATAGGGTTTTGGTTTACGCGACCTCCTGCAGCAAATGCTTGTCAAAAAGCATTTGTAACTAATCGTGTAGGGGATTTTGGTTTATTATTAGGAATTTTAGGGTTTTATTGTATAACAGGTAGTTTTGAATTTCAGGATTTATTCGAAATACTCAATAACTTGATTTATAATAATGAAGTCAACTTTTCCTTTGTTATTTTGTGTGCTGCTTTATTATTTACTGGTGCAGTTGCTAAATCTGCACAATTTCCCCTTCATGTGTGGTTACCCGATGCTATGGAGGGACCCACTCCTATTTCGGCTCTTATACACGCTGCTACTATGGTAGCAGCGGGGATCTTTCTTGTAGCTCGCCTTCTCCCTCTTTTCATGGTTATACCCTATATAATGAATTTAATCTCGTTGATAGGCATAATCACATTATTATTAGGAGCTACTTTAGCTCTTACTCAAAAAGACATTAAAAGGGGTTTAGCCTATTCGACAATGTCTCAATTGGGTTATATGATGTTAGCTCTAGGAATGGGGTCTTATCGAAGTGCTTTATTTCATTTGATTACTCATGCTTATTCCAAAGCATTATTATTTTTAGGGTCTGGGTCCATTATTCATTCAATGGAAACTGTTGTTGGCTATTCTCCGGATAAAAGTCAGAATATGGTTTTTATGGGTGGTTTAACAAAACATGTACCGATTACTAAAACCTCTTTTTTTTTAGGTACACTTTCTCTTTGTGGTATTCCGCCTCTTGCTTGTTTTTGGTCAAAAGATGAAATTCTTAATGATAGTTGGTTGTATTCGCCAATTTTCGCAATAATAGCTTGGGCTACCGCAGGATTAACCGCATTTTATATGTTTCGCATCTATTTACTTACGTTTGAAGGTCATTTAAATGTTCATTTTCAAAATTATAG